AGGAAAAATCGATGGAAGATCATGAAATTCGTTCAAGAAAAGACAAACGTGTGGTAATTTATACTGATAATGAGAATAATACCAATTCTATTACTAATACGAATAATACTAGTAATAGTGATCAAATGGAAGAGGTGGCTTTGATACGCTACTCGAAACAATCGGATTTTCGTAGGGATATAATAAAAGGATCCATGCGTACTCAAAGACGTAAAACAGTTACTTGGGAAATGTTTCAAGCAAATGTGCATTCCCCACTTTTTTTGGATCGAAAAACATTTTTTTTTTCTTCTTTTGATATCTCTGAAATGATGAATCTCATTTTTAGGAATTCGGTCGAGAGAGAACCAGAATTGAAAATTTCCAATTTTGAGGAGGAAGAGACAAAAGAAAAGAAAAAAAAAAACGAGGAGAAAAAAGAGGAAAATGAACGTATAGCAATATCAGAAACTTGGGATAACATTATATTTGCTCAAGCAATAAGAGGTTCGATGTTAGTAACCCAATCCTTTCTTAGAAAATACATTGTATTGCCTTCATTGATAATAGCTAAAAATATTGGCCGTATGTTATTATTCCAATTCCCCGAGTGGTATGAGGATTTGAAGGAATGGAATAGAGAAATACATGTTAAATGCACCTATAATGGTGTTCAATTATCGGAAACAGAATTTCCCAAAGATTGGTTAACAGACGGTATTCAGATAAAGATTCTATTTCCTTTCTTTCTTAAACCTTGGCGAAGATCTAAAATACGATCTCATCATAGAGATCCAATGAGAAAAAAAGGAAAAAAACAAAATTTTAGTTTTTTAACAATTTGGGGAATGGAAGCAGAAGTTCCTTTTGGTTCTCCCCGAAAACGACCTTCTTTTTTTGAACCCATTTATAAAGAACTCCAAAAAATAATTAGAAAAAAAATTATAAAAGTAAAAAAGAATTTTTTTTTCGTTCTAAAAGTTTTTAAAGAAAAAAAAAGATGGGTTATCAAAATAGTTCTAGTTATAAAACAAAAAATGAAGGAACTTGAAAAAACAAACCCCATTTTCTTATTTGAATTGAGGAAGGTAAAAATATATAAACCGAATGAAAATGTAAGAGATTCTAAAATAAATAATAAGATTATTCACGAATCAACCATTCGAATTCGATCCATGAATTGGGCAAATTACTCACTCATAGAAAAAAAAATAAAGGATCTTGCTGATAGGACAGTCATAATCAGGAATCAAATAGAACTAGAACGAATCACAAAAGACAAGAAAAAAATAGTTCACACTTGTGATGATACAAAATCGGAATCAAAGAAACATATTTTGCAGATATTTAAAAGAAAAAAGATCCGATTTATACGTAAATTAAATTTTTTTATGAAATCATTCATTGAAAAAATATACATAGATATCTTTCTACGTATGATTACTATTTTTAGGATCAATGCACAATTTTTCTTTGAATCAACAAAAAAAATTATCGCAAAATCGATTTACAACGATGAAACAAATCGAGAAGGAATTGATGAAACAGATCAAAATACAATGAACTTTATTTCGACTATAAAAAAATCGTTTTATAATACTAATATCAGTAATAATAATTCAAATATTTATTATTATTCAAATATTTATTATTATAATCATGATTTATCCTCCTTGTCCCAAGCATATGTATTTTACAAATTATCACAAACCCAATTACTTAACAAGTATCACTTGAGATCTGTACTTCAATATCCCAAGACCCATTCTTTTATTAAGGATAAAATCAAGGATTATTGTATGACACGAGGAATATTTGATTCCAAATCAAAGCAAAAGAAAATTTATAAGTCTGGAAAAAATGAATGGAAAAACTGGTTAAAGGGCCATTATCAATACAATTTATCTCAGACAAAATGGTCTCGATTAGTACCTCAAAAATGGCGAAATAGAATCAACCAACGTTCTACGATTCAAAATAAAAACTCAATTAAATTTGATTCACATAAAAAAGAAAAAGACCAATTAATTCATTACATGAAACAAAATTACTATGCGGTGGCAGTGGATTCATTGACGAGTCAAAAAGAAAAATTTAAAAAACACTACAGATATTATCTTTTATCACATAAATATATGAATTATGGGAATAGGAAGGACTCATACTCATATATTTATGAATCAACATTACAAGTAAAAGGAGACCAAGAAATTCCATACAATTTCAATACACTGAAACCCGAATCATTTTATGTATTGGTAAGTATAGCTATTAGTAATTATCTAGAAAAGGAATATATTATTGCTACACATAAAAATCTGGATAGAAAATATTTTGATTGTAGAATTCTCCATATTTGTCTTAGAAAAAATATCGACATTGAGACCTGGACCAATACGCATATCAGCACCAAAATTGAGAAAAATACTAAGGCTGAAAACAAAATTATTAAAAAATTGAAAAAAAAAGATATTTTTTCTCTTACAATTCATCAAGGAATTAAACCATCCCATCAAAAAAAACACTTTTTTGATTGGATGGGAATGAATCAAGAAAAGGTTTATCGTACCATATCAAATCTAGAACCCCGGTTCCTCCCAGAATTTGTGCCACTTTTTGATGCATATAAGATTAAACCATGGATCATACCAATCAAATTACTTCTTTTTAATTTTTATTTCTATGAAAATATTAGTCAAAAAAAAAGCATCAACATAAATCAAAATAAAAAAAAAAATCTTCAGATATCATCTAATCAAAAAGAATATCTTAAATTAGAAAATTCCAACCAAGAAAAAAACGAACAACAGGGACAAGAAAATCTTGGATCAGATCTACGAAAAAAAAACAAAAAAAAAAATGTTGAAGACAATTACGCGGGATCAGACATTAAAAAAGGTAAAAAGAAAAAACAATCCAAGAAAAAGAAGGAAGCAGAACTAGATTTATTCCTGAAAAAATATTTCCTTTTTCAATTAAGATGGGATGACTCCTTGAATCAAAGAATGATCGATAATATCAAGGTATATTGTCTCCTACTTAGACTGATAAATCCAAGGAAAATTGCTATATCCTCGATTCAAAGAGGAGAAATAGATCTGGATGTAATACTAATTCAGAAAGATCCAGCTCTTACAGAATTGATAAAAAGGGGAGTATTGATTATCGAACCGATTCGTTTATCTATAAAAAGGGATGGAAAATTTATTATATATCAAACCCTAGGTATTTCATTGATCGATAAAATTAAGCACCAAACTAACAGAAAATGCATAAAAAAAAGATATATTGATAAGAAGAATTTTGATAAATACGTTGCAAGACACGGCAATATGCTTGTGGATGGAGACAAAAGTAATTATGATTTCTTTGTTCCTGAAAATATTCTATCTCCTGGACGTCGTAGAGAATTTAGAATTCTAATTTGTTTTAATTCTCGTAATTGGAATTTTGTGGATAGAAATCTAGTATTTTGCAATGAAAACAACATAAGAAACTCTGGAAAATTTTTGAATGAGGACAAGCATTTCAATACTAATACAGATACAAATAAATTCATTAAATGCAAATTGTTTCTTTGGCCCAATTACAGATTAGAAGATTTAGCTTGTATGAATCGCTATTGGTTTAATACCAATAATGGCAATCGTTTCAGTATGTCAAGGATATATATGTATCCACGATTCATAATTTGTTAATAGTATATTTCCTATACTTCATAATTTGTTAATAGTATATTTCCTATACGCTGTATTACATTCTGGTACATTACACGGATCTAATGGCGTATAAACTCAATTGGATCTAGGACGAAATCGGCAGAATCTTTTTAGGTACAAAGAAATCATTCTCTTACATGAATGTATAAATGTATTTTCTCTTTCTTTTCTATCCAAATCAAATTGAAAATTTGATTTGGATAGAAAAGAAAAAAAAATAGGAAAAAATCCAAATTTTTGTGTGTACTAGATTAAAATAACTGGCATAAAGATTATTATTTTTATTTTTCCTGATCGATTCAGTAAAGTAAAATAAATCCATGGGAAAGAAAAAAAGATAGAAAAATTTTTTTATGATCAAAAATTCATTCATCTCAGTTATTTCACAAGAAGAAAAAGAAGAAAACAAGGGTTCTGTTGAATTTCAAGTATTAAGTTTTACCAGTAAGATACGTAGACTTACTTCACATTTGGAATTGCACAAAAAAGATTTTTTATCCCAAAGAGGTCTACGAATAATTCTGGGAAAACGTCAACGGCTCCTGGCTTATTTGTCAAAGAAAAATAGAGTCAGTTATAAGAAATTAATGGATCAGTTGGATATTAGGGAGCCAAAAACTCGTTAATTTAATCGTTTGAATTTTTTTTTATAGTTATTTTATTAGATTTTTCATTTTGATGAACCTCGTTTTGAGGAATTCGTGGAATAATGAATTAAGGAAGAAAAAATATGACTATACCGACTACAAGAAAAGATCTCATGATAGTCAATATGGGTCCTCAACACCCATCAATGCATGGTGTTCTTCGACTGATCGTTACTCTCGATGGTGAAGATGTTATTGATTGTGAACCCATATTGGGATATTTACACAGAGGGATGGAAAAAATAGCAGAAAACCGAACAATTATACAATATCTTCCTTATGTAACACGTTGGGATTATTTAGCTACTATGTTCACAGAGGCAATAACGGTAAATGCCCCAGAACAATTGGAAAATGTTCAAGTACCTCAGAGAGCCAGTTATATCAGAGTAATTATGCTGGAGCTGAGCCGTATAGCTTCTCATTTGTTATGGCTTGGACCTTTTATGGCAGATATCGGTGCACAGACTCCTTTTTTCTATATTTTCAGAGAGAGAGAATTGTTATATGATTTATTCGAAGCCGCCACAGGTATGCGAATGATGCATAATTATTTCCGCATCGGAGGAGTAGCTGCTGATCTACCTCATGGCTGGATAGATAAATGTTTGGATTTCTGCGATTATTCTTTAACAGGAGTTGTTGAATATCAAAAACTTATTACACGGAATCCCATTTTTTTGGAACGAGTTGAAAGAGTGGGCATTATTGGTGGAGAGGAAGCAATAAATTGGGGTTTATCAGGACCAATGTTACGAGCTTCTGGAATCCAATGGGATCTTCGTAAGGTTGATCATTATGAGTGTTACAATGAATTCGATTGGGAAGTCCAATGGCAAAAAGAAGGAGATTCATTAGCTCGTTATTTAGTACGAATAGGTGAAATGGGGGAATCTACAAAAATTATTCAACAGGCTCTAGAAGGAATTCCTGGAGGGCCCTATGAGAATTTAGAAGTCCGACGCTTTGATAGAGCAAAAAATTCCGAATGGAATGATTTTGAATATAGATTTATTAGTAAAAAACCTTCACCCAATTTTGAATTGTCGAAACAAGAACTTTATGTCAGAGTGGAAGCCCCAAAAGGAGAATTAGGAATTTATTTGATAGGGGATAATAGCATTTTCCCCTGGAGGTGGAAAATTCGTCCACCCGGTTTCATCAATTTGCAAATTCTTCCTCAGCTAGTTAAAAGAATGAAATTGGCTGATATCATGACGATACTAGGTAGTATAGATATCATTATGGGAGAAGTTGATCGTTGAAATGATAATTGATACGACAGAAGTACAAGCTATCAATTCTTTTTCTACATTGGAATCCATAAAAGAAATCTATGGACTCATATGGATGTTTGTATCCATTTTTACCCTTATATTTGGAATCATAATAGGGGTACTAGTAATTGTGTGGTTAGAAAGAGAAATATCTGCAACGATACAACAACGTATTGGGCCTGAATATGCTGGTCCGTTGGGAATTCTTCAAGCTCTAGCAGATGGGACTAAATTACTTTTTAAGGAGGACTTACTCCCATCTAGAGGGGATATTCGTTTATTTAGTGTCGGACCGTCTATAGCGGTCATATCAATTCTACTAAGTTATTTAGTAATTCCTTTTGGGTACCGCCTTGTTTTAGGTGATCTCAGTATAGGTGTTTTTTTATGGATCACCATTTCAAGTATTGCCCCTATCGGGCTTCTTATGTCAGGATATGGATCGAATAATAAATATTCTTTTTCAGGTGGTCTACGAGCTGCTGCTCAATCTATTAGTTATGAAATACCATTAACTCTATGTGTGTTATCAATATCTCTACGTGTGATTCGTTGGAACATGAACTTTTACCTCTTTCCTAGAAATAAATAGAGAAAAGAGGTTGAATGTATTGAATAGATATTTTTTTTTTATTCATCGATGAGTTAAACCAGATAGTTATATGAGTGAAACAAAACAGCTTATAAATTTGCAGTAAGAAGAGAAAATCTCATTCCCTATGTACAAGAATGAAGTTAAAGTAAACATAAGCAGCGTAAACTGTTTACCCCAAGATTGAGATTCTTTGATTAGTCATCATATCTTGAAGCGGGTGCAAAAGATCAACTGTATGGAGTTTCCACTACTGCCTTGTATGTATTAACATACCGGGGATCAATCAAAAATCGGTGGACAGTTAGGAACACCAAGGTACACAAAGGATTAGTAATGGGGATAATGTAAGGTATCAAAAAAAGAGATATTTCTGCAAAAAACGAATCATAATAAGGGCTTTAAGTTGGTAGAAATGATCAAGAAGTACCTCCCTACGATTCCGATCTCGAGTATGCTCCTATTCACTGATTAAAGAAATGACTATCAAGAACGAATTAATCCTTTATTTTTTTTTTCTAAATTAAATACCTTCTTCTGAGACAGAAGAACAGGAACAAAAGAAATGTAATGCAATAATCGAATGAATGAATAAAAATTTTTATAAAATAAAAAAAAAAGATCTTTATTTATTCTTTCTTTCCTATATCCGTATTCATACATACGGAATTCTTATCATGATTCATTAACTAATGCCTATATATATATATATTGATAACGAATATTTTATTGAAAGATTAAGTTATTACCGAACAAAGAAAAATTATCATTATAAGGATGAGATCAATTCGAAAGCACTTTTTTTCTTATTCTAGCGGACAGAATTCCATTGGTCTAATTTGGGACTCTCCGATGTATCTTTATTCGATCTATCCTCCAAAGAGGACGAAAATACCGAACCAGTCCTTACATTTATTTGTGGCCATAGAGGAGCCGTATGAAGCTGAAGTTTCATGTACGGTTTTGTAATAGCGATGGGAACAGTGATGTTATTATCGACTATGATTATCTAATAGTTCAAGTACAGTTGATATAGTTGAAGCACAGTCAAAATATGGTTTTTGGGGGTGGAATCTGTGGCGTCAACCTATAGGGTTTATTGTTTTTCTAATTTCTTCTCTAGCCGAATGTGAGAGATTGCCATTTGATTTACCGGAAGCAGAGGAGGAATTAGTAGCAGGTTATCAAACCGAATATTCAGGTATAAAATTTGGTTTATTTTATATTGCTTCTTACCTAAATCTATTACTTTCTTCATTATTTGTAACAGTTCTTTACTTAGGTGG